GAGACCACATAGAATAATGATATTGCCATAAATGAAGAAAATAAGATTGCCATTTCTTAATGAGAATAGGCGTATTATTTGAAGAAATAATTGATTTTCCTTGATATCTAACATAATGCATAAAAGGATCTTTGCATAACTCCAAGATGTCTTGAAATTCATTATGAATAAACACTTTCAACGAATTTATTTTTCTAAAAAAATGGATTCGTTGAAAAAAGAATCCAGAAAATTTTGAACATAAATGAAAAGATTGATTACGCAGAAAAAAAAAGATGGATTCGTATTCACATATATGAAAATTATATAGGAACAAGAAGAATCTTGGATTGGTTTTTGAAAAAAACCAATTCTTTGGAAGAATAAACCTATTCCAATTACAATACTCATAGAGAAAGAAACGTAAGAAATGCAAAGAAGAGGCATCCTTCAACCAGTAACGTAGGGTTTGCACCAAGATCTCTAGATGGATGTGATAGGATATTAGTACATTTGACACAAAATCTAAATGGGACAATTTGTCCTCTAAAAAAGAAAATATTGAATGAATTGATCGCAAATTACGAACTTGATCTACCTCTTTCCTTTCTAAGGAAAATAGGAATCGAAAAGAAAATGGAATTTCCACCGTGACTCCAAATGCCTCAGATAGAATCTGAGAATACAAATTCTTGTTGTATTCAAAGAACCTATTTTGTCTAGAATCATTATCCAAAACAATCAACGGATTCTGTTGATACAGTCGAATAATTAAACGTTTAACAATTATTGAACTAATTCGTTTGTCATAACCCACATTTTCAAACCAAATAGATCTAATTGACCTCTTTAAAACATGATGAGCAAGTGTATAAATATACTCCTGAAAAAATAGTGGGTATAGGAAGTTATGTTGCCAAGATCGATTTAGGTCTAAATATCCTTGAAATTGATCCATTGGAAATTGGATTGGAATAAAAAAAAACAGAAAGCAGGCCATTTATTGACTATGAAACGATATATAGTGCGATGCAGTCAAAACCAAAGTGTTTATAGTAAGCAAATACTATATATCTCGGGAACAGGTAAACTCATCAACAGACTCTCTATCCTCTCTTTCAATCGAAATAGTTTCTATTTATTTCTCGGATACCAAAACAAGATAGGTTAGAAATCTTTTATTTTTAAAACCAATCGCTCTTTTGATTTTTGAAAATCAATATATTTATCAATATGCTGCTTCTTCTACACATTTCTGTAGAACCCAGAATAGGACATAACTAATAATTAGGACTTATTTGATTAATAAAAACGAAACTAGATAAAATACTATAATCATGCACTCAAGGAGAATTCTTCCCCCGTCCTGGGCACTAATCTATTTTTAACGTCTAATTAGATCGGGTAATCATTCAAAATTAGAACAAAAGCTCGTTGCTCTTTTTTTTCCTTATAAAAACTGAATTGAAGTCGGAAAACTCTATCCATTTATGCATTCGACCCCATTCGGATTCTGAATTAATTTCATTTTTTTGCACTCCCAATTCATTAGAACCAAAGTCAAACTGAAACATTCTCAGAATTCTCTATTCATACGACATGCTGTTTTTTCCAGTCATTCTTTTCAGGATCAGTCGTGGTCTTACAAAGTCTACAAAAGGTATGAATGAATCCCTTACTTCATTGAAATGTGTAAAAGATGCTAGCCGCACTTAAAAGCCGAGTACTCTACCGTTGAGTTAGCAACCCGAAGAACAAAAAATTGGCAATGTTGGGTTGGATACAAAACTAAAGAGATAAAATTGAACAACCCAATCAAAACATCAAAATAGCAAAAAACCCATTGAAAATTTTCAATTCTTAAAGTAAGAATAATTTAAGAAATTCCCATTTAGTTAAGAGTCAAAAAAGATAATATTTTTCAGATAAAAATCAAAATAAAAAAACGCCAAAATCTATTTTATCTTGACTGAAGCCAAGTAAAAAACAAAACGAGTAAATGGATCCGTTTATCCACGATCGAATTATATTTGCGCAATAGACTCTTGTCAATATATATAAAAGAAGACAGGGTAAAAAAGAGTGTTAAGAAAGCAAATAATAAAAAATAAAGGCAGGGAGAGGGGGATCTACTCCTAGAAAAACGTTAAAAAACTAAATAATAATTTCCCCCTTCTCCCTTTTTTGTAGTAATTGAAAGTGAATTTCTTACGAAATTTCTAAACAACCCCCGCTCTATTTCTAAACAACCCCTGCTCTTTTGAAAATATCAAAAAGAGTTCCTGTAGGTTGAGCACCCTTTTCAAGAAAATATAAAATAGCAGGAAGATTTAAATAGGTTTGACTCCTTATAGGATCATAAAAACCCATTTTACCCAGATCTTTGCCTTCTCTTCGGGATCGACCATCGATTGCAACAATTCGATAAACAGCTCATTGGGATAGATGTAGACGAATTCTAACTCCCCCCAGAACCGTATACGAAGTTTTCGCCTCGTACGGCTCGAGAAATTGCAGTACTGTCATATATCAAGGTTAAATAGATCCATAAAGAAATTTGAACTAAAAAGCAATATAAGAATATTATTTCTTATTTGATTTTATTGATTTATATATTTTTTATTGATTTATTTATATATTTTTTATTGATTTATTATATAATATATATTTTAGGTTCCAGCAATATTTTTTTAGTTTCGCTGATCTCTCAATAGAAAAAAAAACCACACATTTTTCTTCTCATAACTCAAGTTGGATAACTATGAAATAGCTCAAACGAAAATCAGAAAAGCCTATTCATTTTTTGAGTAGTCTTTAATCCATCTTTTTTTGTCCCCATTAAAACAAACCAAACTCCATTTTGACCCTTCGTTATTAATCTAGTTGTCGAAACAATAAAAAAGGAGGATTTTCTTGTTCCAAGATCCTTTATCTTTCCCGCGAATCATTAGGTTTAGACATTACTTTGGTGACTTAAAATTGCGTGAAAATGGCAGCAACATGCCCCTTTTGTCTATTTGTCTATAAAAACATTAATATTCATAGAAAAGAGGAAAAAAATCACTATACTTACAAAGTTGTTAAAACGTATTAATTAGCACTAACCCTAGATTCCTTGCCCTTGAGAACAGAATCAATAGTTTCGACTCGAGTTACATCACGTACTATCTTACACTACAATCCAAAAAAACCCAAGGTTCGGGTGTAAGAGAACAAAAGATGTCGAGCCAAGAGCACATTTATAATTAAAATGGTGGATATAAGAATCCACGAACGATCCTCTCTGGCAAGCCACACGTTGCTTTCTACCACATCGTTTCAAACGAAGTTTTACCATAACATTCCTCCGGTGGTATGTAATTGATTCGATTATGGAATCACGAATAGTCATTTGTTCGTTCGATACAGTTGTTCCATGGGAATACATATTTTTTTCTGTTTTTCAATTTCTCAGACGGACTGCTTTTTTTACGAAGTCTTAGCAAACAGAAAATTTCATATCAATTTTTCAAAAAGTCTACTATTCTTTTAGTTCAGACTGAAAAAGACAATAAGCCAAAATTCATGATTTTTTTTTTTACGAGTAGATCGAACGGGTTAAATAACACTTATTTAAATAATTCAATTCGAAATAAATAGAAATAAAAGGGGAATTAAATATAGGATATATGAATTACTTATTATTTTATGCCATACATTTCGATACATTTTAAATTATCTTATCTATTGAGATATTTTTATCTCATATTTGATACTAAGGTTCAAAAAAAAGACATAATGTATAACACTTTTTTCTTACTACCTTCTTCTATTCATTTCATCTGCGGACTTTCATCGAATTCATATTCGAAACTAATGAGTGTGTTCGATTATTAATTATTAATAGTTATAATAACTATATGAATAATAGTTATATGAGAGGTTAAGGCTTTTCAACTAACTAATTTCTTTTCTCTTTTTTTTAGCTTTAACAAAAATAATATTAATTACTCTATACTAAGCGTATAAATGGAATGAGGGGAGGGAGACAAGGGGGAGGTTCAATTTATTTTGAATTTGTTTGAATAAGTTATCCAAATGACAACTTGATTCAGATCCATTTATGACACTCTTTCGTTATTCTCAAAATAACGAGATTCTATCTTTCTAGAATATCTAGATAGAAAAAGGTATTCCCTGGGACGGAAGGATTCGAACCTCCGAATAGCGGGACCAAAACCCGTTGCCTTACCACTTGGCTACGCCCCATTTGTCAGTCTGTTCAATCAATACTAATAAACATTATTATTAGTACGGGTTGGTCGTCAATTCCAATCAAAAAATCGATTGTTTATAGGATTTGACACGTAGAGCTATAGGCAAAAAGGAATTTATTGATCATTAGCTCAAATTGAATTAAAATATTGTCTAAAATACGATTTATTCTATTCTGCTTTCTCTTTTATTTTGAAAATCAAACGGTTTTAAATTGGGTGAATTTTTATTTTTTTTTTAGTTTTCTTTTTGTGTTTTAACAGATATCCAATAAAACTCAATCAAAATTAAATTATCTCCAAGTTCAATACAGGAACATAATATTTATTATGCTTAATATCTTTAGTTTGATCTACTTCTGTTTTTGTTTTCATTTCAACCTTTATTTGAATAATAATAGTTTTTTAGTAATCAAATTGCCAGAGGCCTACGCTTTTTTGAATCCTATCGTAGATATTATGCCAGTAATACCCCTTCTGTTTTTTCTATTAGCCTTTGTTTGGCAAGCTGCTGTAAGTTTTCGATAAGATATTGAGTAATGTACTAGATATTATTTATCCAAAAAATAAAATGCTAATAATTTTTGGATAAACTTTAGAATATGAACCCTCGATTCAAACAATTGATAATTGGAATTCGTTTCTCAGTCTGATTCTTTTTACAAACTTTGCTTTTGAATTTATTTCATTCTTTGATTTAGTGAAACCCCTTTTCAGCCCCCCACATAGGAGGTAGGAAAGGATGGAGATAGGAAAGAATTTTTTTTTAATCAACCGACTTTTATTGCAAATACATTTTTTTCTTTTTAAGTTCTTTTTCTAGAAACCGTTTTGTTTATTGGTGTCGAAATAGGATATGGGATAGAAAAAAGGATAATTTATTCTCTCTCTCTTTTTTTTTTTCAAAAAATGATTTTGGAGATTGTGTAATGCTTACTCTCAAACTTTTTGTTTACACAGTAGTGATATTCTTTGTTTCTCTCTTTATCTTTGGATTCTTATCCAATGATCCGGGACGTAATCCCGGACGTGACGAATAAAAGAAGGACTTGACTTTATTGTACATTTTTGAATTCCAAAAAAAGATCAAATATCAATTCACCAACAAAAACGGAAAGAGAGGGATTCGAACCCTCGGTACGAAAAAATCATACAACGGATTAGCAATCCGACGCTTTAGTCCACTCAGCCATCTCTCCCAATTTTCAATTTTGAATCTTACTTTTCAAAAGTAAGATAGATCAAAAGTACGATAGAAAAAAAAACTCCGTATGTTTCGTTATCTTTACTTTATTTTTATTAAAATTCAATTTTAGATTATTAGAATTCTAATCATATTTCGACTTCGATAAAATCTATTATATCAATATATAATATTGACCTAGATATATTAATATTAAATAAAAAAAAAAAAAGAGTCGAAAGAATTCTTTCAAAAAACGAAAGAAACTCAAAAATATTTATCTTCTGACGAAATATATTGTTTCTTTTTTTATCCTGGCTTGGTTCGTACCTAGCCAGGACTTTTTTTGTACCATATCATATATATTTATATTACAAATAAATATTTAACAAAATTTAATGAAATATCAATATACGGACCCTGTTTATTCGATTCTATCTCTTAGAATATAGAATCAAAGTTTCCGTTTTTTTTATTCTTCTAGTGATATTGAATTATTGACTTCTATTTTCTTTTTTCCTGATTATTTATTATTATATAATAATTATATTAAATATATATTATCGGATTAAGAATCTAATTCTATTATTAGTAATATTCTTTATTTTCTTCCTTTTTTATTCCCCCTCTCTTACTCTTAGCGGTACTGTAACTTGTTATTGAGTTATTAACAATTAGGAGTCTTCTTTCCTCTTTAACTAATTTTTACCTAATTTATTGAAATAAGTCTAATAAAAAAACTAAAACACACCTAGGCTAGCATTTTCATTATGATTTTCGGATTCTATGCTCTTATTCGGATTCTGATTACGTCTGATTACCCTCTTTTCTTATTCGACAAAAGATTTATTTCTACACAATAATAGCATTGTAGCGGGTATAGTTTAGTGGTAAAAGTGTGATTCGTTTTCGTAATCCCTTTTAGAGTTAAGGGATCCCTCGGATTTGCTGCATATTCCGAACTAAAACTTTTTTTCTTAAAAGGATTTACTCCTTTCCTTTATCGACGAATTCAATAACAATAATTAAGTAGTTGAGGAAGAATCGAAATTCTCGTGATTTGAGTCCAAGGTCCAAATTTTTGATAAATTTGGATATTTGGATTATCAAATAGCGAAACATAATTTGTTTTATTGGATAAAGATGGATCAAGACTCCCAATAACTATACGTATGGATAAAGGATCCATGGATAAAGATAGAAAAGTGTAGTTCGAATCGTAACTAAATCTTCAATCTTTCCCTATTCTTTTTCTAGATTTTCGAAATAGAAAGAAGAAAGATTAAAGCAAAATAGCTTATCTAGTCAATAAGGATGTCTTTAGTTTCCGAAGGACATTAACCTTTTTTTAGTTTTAGCTCGGTAGAAAGAAAAAAACTTTTCCTAAGGATTCTGTTACATTACATCAAATAGAAATAGAGAACGAAGTAACTACGAGAATATTGCTGGAATACCCGCTTCCATATTCCAGAGAGAAGAGGGGATTGTCTAGAAAGCCCAATCTCTTTGAATGCATTCAAAGAGACAGCTGACATAGATGTTATGGTTCAACAATTTTTTGATTTCATTCCGATCGTATTTCATTATTCATACATCCATAAAGGAGCCGAATGAAAGCAAAGTTTCATGTTCGGTTTTGAATTAGAGACGTTAATAATGATGAATCAACGTCTACTATAACCCCTAGCCTTCCAAGCTAACGATGCGGGTTCGATTCCCGCTACCCGCTCATTCTTTTGATCTAGTATTCTATATCAAAAGATATATATATAATAAAATATATGATTAATCTTATATTATATCATATAAGAAAAGAATATTTTTCTCTTAAGAGTGTATCTTTACCATTGAATAGAGAGTTACATAGATTCTACCCCTATAGATATCATCACACCAAACAAGAAGTCAAAAAGAACGAAACGTGAAAAACAAAGCGTCCATTGTCTAATGGATAGGACATAGGTCTTCTAAACCTTTGGTATAGGTTCAAATCCTATTGGACGCAAGTTCTTCTAGGTATTTTTTTAGGTTTATATCCAAAAGATATTGCTATTTTTATTTTGACTGATTTGCATCAGGGATGCT